AGGTAATGAAATTATCCGTGAAGCTAGCAAATGGAGCCCTGAACTAGCTGCCGCTTGTGAAGTATGGAAAGAGATCAAATTCGAGTTCGAACCAGTAGATAAGCTGGATAAAGAGAAAAAATAAACGTGCATAATTCAGTAATTCCTGTTTGTTCTTCTAATTGATTGCAATTAAACTCGGCCCAATCTTTTCCTAAAAAAAAGGATTGAGCCGAACCGAATAAAATAAAGAATGAGCATCCTATACTATGTATTTGGTATTTGCATATATCTCTCATATGTACAGACCTTACTTATTTACTTACCTATTTTCCTATACATAAGATCTAAATACAAGATAAGATCGAAAACTAAACAACTCAATACTTCTATAATATAACTCAATACTTCTATTGTTTATTGTTGGATCCATAATTAATCCTATAGATCTTGGGATTGTTGGATCATTTTATATCCCGTAGTTTCAGGCTATAGATCAAGCCAAAGGAAGGGCTCTTTCTACCCATCCTGTATATTGTCTTTTCTTTCCATGTCGGAATAGAAACTTATTATTTGATTATACGATACAATATTATACGAGAACGAATTCTTTATTTATAGGAAGAAAAACTATTTTTCTTCTCGATGAGAATTTGTAGTACATGACATGAGAGAAACCTGTCTTTATATTTTTTAATTGAGAAAAAGATTCTATCAATATATTGAAGTGATACTTTGGACCCCCCCAAAAAAAATCATTTCTTTCAATACTCACTTGTTACGTTATTGTTATCTTATTAGTTAACAATCCTAATGATTGGATTCAATCCTAATGATTGGATTCATATGCTTAATTCTGATAGGAAATAAAATAGTAAAATGATTATTTATGGAATGACTATTCATCTATTATATTTTCATCAAATAGGGGGCAAGAAGACTCTATGGAAAAATGGTGGTTCAATTCGATGTTGTATAACGATAAGTTAGAACATAGGTGTGGATTAAATAAATCAATGGATAGTCTTGATGCTATTGGACATTCCAGTGGAAGTGAAGAACCCATTCTAAATGGTACGGAGAAAAACATTCCTAGTTGGAGTGATAGTGAGAGTTATAGTTTCAGAAATGTTGATTATTTATTTGATATCAGGGATATTTGTAGTTTGATCTCTGATGACACTTTTTTAATTAGGGATAGTAATGGTAACAGTTATTCTGTATGTTTTGATATTGAAAATCAGATTTTTGAGATTGACAATGATAGTTCTTTTCTGAGTGAACTAGAAAGTTTTTTTTCTAGTTATTTAAATAGTGGGTCTAAGAGAAACAATCACTACTATTATCATTACATATATGATACTCAATCTAGTTGGAATAATCACATTAATAGTTGCATTGATAATTATCTTCGTTTTGAAGTCAGTATTAATAGTTCCATTTCCGGTGGTACCGACAATTACAGTGACAGTTACATTTATAGTTTCATTTGTACTGAAAATGTAACTGGTAGTGAAAGTGGGAGTTCTGGTATAAGAACTAGTAAAAATGGCAGTGATTTCAATATAAGAGGAAGATCTAATGATTTCGATAGAAATCAAAAATACAGGCATTTATGGGTTCAATGCGAAAATTGTTATGGATTAAATTATAAAAAATTTATTAGGTCAAAAATGAATATTTGTGAACAGTGTGGATATCATTTGAAAATGAGCAGTTCAGATAGAATCGAACTTTCGATTGATCCGGGGACTTGGGATCCTATGGATGAAGATATGGTCTCTATGGACCCCATTGAATTTCATTCAGAGGGGGAACCCTATAGAGATCGTATTGATTCTTATCAAAGAAAGACAGGTTTAACTGAAGCTGTTCAAACAGGCATAGGTCAACTAAATGGTATTCCCATAGCAATTGGGGTTATGGATTTTCAGTTCATGGGAGGTAGTATGGGATCCGTAGTAGGTGAGAAAATAACTCGTTTGATCGAGTATGCTACTAATCAATCTCTACCTGTCATTATTGTGTGTGCTTCTGGAGGAGCGCGCATGCAAGAGGGAAGTTTGAGTTTGATGCAAATGGCTAAAATATCTTCCGCTTCATATAATTATCAATCAAATAAAAAATTATTCTATGTATCAATCCTTACATCTCCTACAACCGGTGGAGTAACAGCCAGTTTTGGTATGTTGGGAGATGTCATTGTTGCTGAACCTAATGCCTACATTGCATTTGCGGGTAAAAGAGTAATTGAACAAACATTGAAAAAGACAGTACCCGATGGTTCACAAGCGGCTGAGTATTTATTCCATAAAGGCTTATTTGACCCAATTGTACCACGTAATCCTTTAAAAGGTGTTCTGAGTGAGTTATTTCAGCTCCACGGTTTCTTTCCCTTGAATCAAAATTCAAAAAATTAATCAAAAAATTAATCAAAAATTAATAAAGTATAGCACTAAATTCAGTTATTTGTATCGAACAAATATTTAGTTCATCGTAATCAAAAAAAAACTAAAAAGAATGGTGTTTTCTTTGATGACATAAGTTCTACTTGTAATGTAAAATGTAATAAGTAATAAGAGTTAGAAGTTTCGGGTAATTACTTTTTCTTTTTTTCCCCAGATCTATTTTTTTATTCTACCTCTATTCATGATTAGTAATCACGAACCCTCTATCAACAGGATAAAAAAGTGAATTAATTTCTCCCTCCGAGGAAAGGAATTAGAATTAGGGAAAATAAAAAAAAAATTTATCTGGCCTTCTTACGTATTAATATATACAATAAAAAAAATATCGAAATCAAAATAAAAAGAAATAAATATAAAATAGAGAATAGAAGTTATTTCTATATCTATCGATAACCCTCATTTTTTACTATGAATCCCCGTTTGTTGGATGGATGGATCGGATTAGTTAGAGTCGCAAACTCCTAATAAAATCTTTTATTTTCATAATAAACTCCTTATTAGATTAGAAAGAAGATAAGGATGGGAGAAGAGAAGAATAATAAAATCTATTAATAAAGCGAATTATCATACATATTCGTGTAGAAAGATGAATGGGTACACTTAATTTATTTAGTTCTACATTCCTTGCACTTATTAACTACTTCTTCTTAATTCTTATTAACTTAATTACTTATTATTATTTATTAAGTTAAGTTAAGTACTCAGTAAATAGTAAATATTATATTAATAAGTAAATATTATATTAATTTCTAAATATTAATAATAATATATATATATTTATATATAATATATTTATATATAATATATATATAAATATATTTATAATAAAATTTTAAATAAAATTTTATGATATATACTTAGAATAGATATACTTATCATAAGATATCTTTCTCTTTCTAATAGTTTATGATATATACTTAGAATAGATATACTTATCATAAGATATCTTTCTCTTTCTAATAGATAGAAATGTTAAACTAATAGATAGAAATATTAATAGATAGAAATATTAAATCGAGGCACCCATTCTATGACAGATCTCAACTTACCCTCTATTTTTGTGCCTTTAGTGGGCCTAGTATTTCCGGCAATTGCAATGGCTTCTTTATCTCTTCATGTCCAAAAAAATAAGATTGTCTAGATCCGATGGGACCAAATCTCATCAATTTATTTCAAAACTGGATCATAATACAGATATTTATTTAGTGTAATGTAATATGGTACGATATGTGACTCTTTCCGAACACAAATGAAAGAACTGTTATGCATTTATGCGGATATACGATATCCGCATAAATGCATGTATATGCAGGTATAGCCGGTTAAAAATGGATCGGCGAATATTTTATTTAAATGGAAAGTCAATGTATCTAACAAATTACTTCTAACGGTTTACATCAGAATAGTGCTAGTTAATGAAAGTTTCTTCGGGATCAAGAAAGTAAAATTCATTTGGGTTATTTTCTCAATTCCAATCGAATGCAACTGGATCTAGTAGAGTATGAATTGGCGATCAGAACATATATGGATAGAACTTATAACGGGGTCTCGAAAAACAAGTAATTTTTTCTGGGCCTGTATCCTTTTTTTAGGTTCACTAGGATTCTTAGTGGTTGGAACTTCCAGTTATCTTGGTAGGAATGTGATATCCGTATTTCCATCTCAGCAAATTCTTTTTTTTCCACAAGGAATCGTGATGTCTTTCTATGGGATCGCAGGTCTATTCATTAGCTCCTATTTGTGGTGCACAATTTCATGGAATGTAGGTAGTGGTTATGACCGATTCGATAGAAAAGAAGGAATAGTGTGTATTTTTCGTTGGGGATTTCCTGGAATAAATCGTCGCATCTTCCTTCGCTTACTTATGAGAGATATCCAATCAATCAGAATGGAGGTTAAAGAGGGTCTTTATCCTCGTCGTGTCCTTTATATAGAAATCAGAGGCCAAGGAGCCATTCCCTTGACTCGTACTGATGAGTATTTTACTCCACGAGAAATTGAACAAAAAGCTGCCGAATTGGCCTATTTCTTACGCGTACCAATTGAAGTATTTTGAAATGAACTGAAGAAAAAATTGAAAAAGAACTTGCTAATTTCCTTTTTAATACAACCGTCGACTCTATCTGATATTTCTCTGAAGTACGAGTTCTATAAAAAAAAAAGGTATTGAACCTATGGATCTATTCCTATTTTTGTGTAAAAATTTATATCTCGGATCTAGAAGGAATATAGAAATAGAATAAGGGTCCTTTTCTTTTAGGATAAGATAAAAATGAAAAAAAAAAAGAAAGCCTGGGTTCCCCTCCCATATATTTCATCCATAATATTTTTGCCCTGGTGGGTCTCTCTCTCATTTAATAAATGTCTGGAACCTTGGGTTACTAATTGGTGGAATACCGGGAAATCCGAAACTTTTTTGAATGATATTCAAGAGAAAAACGTTCTAGAAAGATTCATAGAATTGGAAGAACTATTCCTCTTGGATGAAATGATAAAGGATTACCCGGAAACGCATATACAAAAACTTCGTATAGGAATACACAAGGAAACGATACAATTGGTCAAAACACACAATGAATATCATCTCCATATCATTTTGGATTTCTCGACAAATATAATTTGTTTCGCTATTCTAAGTGGTTATTTTATTCTGGGTAATGAAGAACTTGTCATTCTTAATTCTTGGATTCAGGAATTCCTCTATAATTTAAGTGACACAATAAAAGCTTTTTTGATTCTTTTAGTTACTGATTTATGGATCGGATTTCATTCAACCCATGGTTGGGAACTAATGATTGGTTCGGTCTACAACGATTTTGGATTGGTTCATAACGATCAAATTATATCTAGTCTTGTTTCCACTTTTCCAGTTATTCTAGATACAATTGTGAAATATTGGATCTTCTATTATTTAAATCGTGTATCTCCTTCACTTGTAGTCATTTATCATTCAATGAATGAATGAAGAACTCATTTGATTTCCTGATATGAATCAAATCAGAATCTTTCTTCGTATATAAAGAAAGCATTTTCAATCTTACTTAATTCTTTATACTTCTAGCTTTTCAAGGTATTCGTCTTATATTCCAGTACAATTATCCCAGTACAATGACAGACTCGTGTATAGGGAACTATACTAGCTACCTATCTAATTTATTGTAGAAATTCCGGGATCAATGATTGGACATGCAAAATAGAAATACTTTTTCTTGGGTAAAGGAACAGATGACTCAATCGATTTCTGTATCGATCATGATATATGTAATAACTCGGGCATCTATTTCAAATGCATATCCCATTTTTGCGCAGCAGGGTTATGAAAACCCACGAGAAGCAACTGGACGAATTGTATGTGCCAATTGCCATTTAGCTAATAAGCCCGTGGATATTGAAGTTCCGCAAGCCGTGCTTCCTGATACTGTATTTGAAGCAGTTGTTCGAATCCCTTATGATATACAACTGAAACAAGTTCTTGCTAATGGAAAAAAGGGGGCGTTGAATGTAGGGGCTGTTCTTATTTTACCCGAGGGATTCGAATTAGCCCCCCCCGATCGTATTTCTCCCGAGGTGAGAGAAAAGATGGGAAATCTGTCTTTTCAGAGTTATCGTCCCAATAAAAGAAATATTCTTGTGATAGGTCCTGTTCCCGGTCAGAAATATAGTGAAATCGCCTTTCCCATTCTTTCCCCCGACCCTGCTACGAAGAAAGACGTTCACTTCTTAAAATATCCCATATATGTAGGTGGGAACAGAGGAAGGGGTCAGATTTATCCTGATGGGAGCAAGAGTAACAATACAGTCTATAATGCGACATCAGCAGGTATAGTAAGCAGAATAGTACGTAAAGAAAAAGGAGGATATGAAATAACCATAGTTGATGCATCGGATGGACATCAAGTGGTTGATATTATACCTCCAGGACCAGAACTTCTTGTTTCAGAGGGTGAATCCATCAAGCTTGATCAACCATTAACAAGCAATCCCAATGTAGGAGGGTTTGGTCAGGGAGATGCAGAAATAGTGCTTCAAGATCCATTACGTGTCCAAGGCCTTTTGTTCTTCTTGGCATCTGTTATTTTGGCACAAGTTTTTTTGGTTCTTAAAAAGAAACAGTTTGAAAAGGTTCAATTGTATGAAATGAATTTCTAGGTCCAGAAATTCCTTAACATCAAGTTGGTAAAAAGCAACAAATTATTGTCGATCGATACAATTATGTATGATCAAAAAATTCTGTAAACCTTTTTGTTTATATTGTTTTTGTTTTGTTTGTGGGATGTCTGGAATTCATTACGTGTATCCCATTCCTAGTAATAGACTATAGGCATACAAATACAACGGAAGGATGGGAAAAATGAAAGGAACAAATACTTTTAGGGGGGATTACTAGTCTTCCTAATCTTCTATTCGACACAAGAAAAAGGACTTTCCACCCCTTTCTTGTGTCGTCTTGTATCGAAATAATAATGATTTTTTCTCCTGTTCGTCAAAGATTACTATTCCTTTCCTTGCTTTCCGGGTCTATCGGAACTCCTTTGTTTAGATTCATAAGAAGTAGTAGACAAACAAAAAGAAAGGGTTAGGGGAGGATAAATTCATTGAACAAATAGAACTTCTTTAATTATTCAATTAATTTAAACTTCTAATTTAGAAAAATTTTTCAAACAAAAAAAACTTTTACTGTTCCGGTTGAAAGGCAAATTAGATTTTTACAAATATCCAAATCCTTATTTATTATCTCATCAGAATTTTTATAGAATAAGGTTCTATTAATTTAGAATAGAAAGAATTTGCAGGATGTCTCATCCGTAGAAATCCATATAATATTAATATTGGATTATCCAGAAAATCGATTGATTCTTTCTTTTTTGTTGCTTTGTAAGAGTTCATATTATGGAGGAACAACAGAGACTATGAATCAATCAATAGATTTAATTCTTCAATTTATTAAGAAACAAAGGATCCGTTTTGTCATTTCTACGAATATAATATTTTAATTATGTTTACTGGATAACTTTCCAATTTGTATGTTATGGAGTATATCAAAGTTTCGCTA